CTTTATGTTGTGTTGATCGTTACAGGCCTCTTGAATCTTCTAGATTACCTATCTTTATTGCCTTTTTTATTTGGTATTTGTATGGAACGGGGAATGGGGATTTCTTCTTGTTTTCTTTATTATTGATAGGAATTCTCTTGTTAAGACCCTACTTAACTAATCAATTGAAACCTCAGATTCATACGAGAACCACGATAATTCAATGAAACCTTCAAAGTCCAAAATTCACTGAGTGAGAACCATTGGATCATCACTTATTCAATCAAAAAAATAGCTATAATGACTAAAAAAATAAAATACAAAGAAGCGCTTATCCTTTGATCCAAATAAGAGTTTAAAAGCAGAAAAATATTTTGATTTATTAAAGTTTATAAGATAGAACGGAAAGAAGTCCGGCTACGAGGTCTGAGTATTAAGTATGAATCATAGTTCGAATACTTTGTGATCTATTTGATCTATTTCGTGCTCCGGATACTCGAATGAATATCCGACGAAGTAAAACCATCTTGATAAAGATGACAGATCCCATTCTCTGTACTATCCATAGGGTCAATTCTAACAAGTCACACACTCATATTCCGGAAATATACAATGCAGAAAAAAAATTTCGCGGTCGAACTACCAAAGGAGAATAGGCTAAAATTTTTAGACCTATATACTTTACTTTTTTGTATCCAGCTAAAGGGACTTCCAGATTCTTCTCAGTCTAATTCACTGAAATTCCATCCAGTAGAACAGAAGAATTATAAATCTCCAAAATAATAGATAAGAATACCGCAAATAGAGCCATTGCAACACCCATCAAAGGGGTCGTTCCCCATCCAGGAGCTACTTTACCATATTCGGAATTCAATGGTTTCAATAACTTCCCTACAGTAGTGCTTCTTGGACCAGATCTAGAACTATCCTCAACAGTTTGTGTAGCCATAAATCTTATTTTGTATTCATTACGATCTGTTGACTTTGTATACCATTCCGTTGTAAATAAACGATCTTAGCATAGATCCATTGTGGTCTTTCAATTCTATAATAATGGAAACAGCAACCCTAGTCGCCATCTTTATATCTGGGTTACTTGTAAGTTTTACTGGGTATGCTCTATATACTGCCTTTGGGCAACCCTCTCAACAACTAAGAGATCCATTCGAGGAACACGGGGACTAGTTGACGTAATCAGCCTCCAAATATTTGGAGGCTGATTACGTTAATGAAGATAATGAAAAATTATTTCATTTTTTAGTTGAAATTTTAGGTGGTTCCCGAAAAAAAATAGCGAAAAAAATTATCCCTAAAGTGGATACTAAGAGAAATGTATAAACCAATGCTTCCATAAATTTGATCGTGGTTTACAATTATAGCTTTCATACCTGTTTTGTTTACTTGGGAGTATCCCTCTGGATAAAGAAAAAAAGAAAAAGAATCAAAGAAACGGCAGCGGTTTAAATCAAGATTCCTGCAGTACCCTATATTAAATAAAATCGCAAACAGAAACTAGAAGAAAAAAAGAAATGTTGCATCAGACTGCTTGTCTTTTTGTAGTTGGATCTCCAAGTTTTTGGAATGCCCCAAATTCCACTTGAGCATCCAAATCTGGATCAATACCAGCAAAAACATCTCTGAAGAGGGTTCTAGAACCATGCCAAATGTGTCCAAAGAAGAAAAGTAGAGCAAACGAAGCATGTCCAAAAGTAAACCAACCTCTTGGACTGCTACGAAAAACACCATCGGATTTCAAAGTAGCACGATCTAATTCAAAAATCTCACCCAATTGAGCCCGTCTAGCATATTTTTTTACAGTTGCGGGATCACTATAACTCACGCCATTGAGTTCACCACCATAAAACTCAACAGTTACACCTACTTGTTCGACACTATATTTTGATTCTGCCCTTCTAAAAGGGACGTCGGCTCTAACAATTCCGTCTCCGTCTACCAAAACAACCGGAAATGTTTCAAAAAAAGTAGGCATACGACGTACAAAAAGTTCACGCCCTTCGTTATTTCTAAAGACGGGATGTCCTAACCATCCAACAGCTATCCCATCCCCATTGTCCATTGAACCCGCTCGGAATAACCCCCCTTTTGCTGGATTATTACCAATATAATCATAAAAAGCTAATTTTTCAGGAATTTTAGACCAAGCTTCTGAAAAACTTTGATTTTCAGCCAGTCCCGCACTAACTCTTCGATATATTTCTTGTTGAAAGTATCCCTGATCCCATTGATAACGAGTAGGACCAAATAATTCGATGGGAGTAGTTGCAGAACCATACCACATAGTTCCAGCAACAACAAAAGCTGCAAAAAAGACTGCAGCAATACTACTGGAAAGGACGGTTTCAATATTGCCCATACGTAATCCTTTGTATAGACGTTGAGGCGGACGAACACTAAGATGGAATAGGCCCGCTAATATACCCAACGTCCCTGCTGCAATATGATGAGAGGCTATTCCTCCCGGAACAAAAGGGTCAAAGCCCTCCACGCCCCACGCCGGGTTTACGGGTTGGACCTTTCCGGTTAGTCCATAAGGGTCGGATACCCATATTCCAGGACCATATAATCCTGTTACATGAAATGCGCCAAAACCAAAGCAAGCCACTCCTGAAAGGAATAAATGAATTCCAAAAATCTTGGGCAAATCCAAAGAAGGTTTTCCTGTACGTTCATCACAAAAAATTTCTAGATCCCAATATACCCAATGCCAAATAGCTGCCAAGAAGCACAAGCCAGAAAATACGATATGTGCTCCGGCTACCCCTTCGTAACTCCAAAGACCCGGATTCGTTATAGTCCCTCCTGTAATATTCCAACCGCCCCACGAATTGGTTATTCCTAAACGAGTCATGAAAGGTATAACGAACATACCTTGTCTCCACATTGGATCAAGAACAGGGTCGGAGGGATCAAAAACTGCTAATTCATATAGAGCCATCGAACCGGCCCAACCAGCAACCAGAGCAGTATGCATTATATGAACAGAAAGCAAACGACCGGGATCATTCAATACAACAGTATGAACACGATACCAAGGCAAACCCATGGAAATACCCCTTTATCAACGAAAAATAGACACTATGTAACTTTATTGCATTGGAAAAAACTATGCTACGGACCCCCCCTTTTTTAGGTAATTATTTCGGAGAAAGGATTAATATTTGTTCTATTCTGTTAGTAATAATGGAACAATTCGATTCATAAGAAAAAAGGGAAGCGGATCTATTCTATATCCGATAAGTACCAATACGCAATGGGGGTGAATCCTATTTTATATGAACCAAGATAGCTATTGTTGTTCATCATTCAGAAGCCCGTTCGTAAAAAATTTCCTTTACTTTTATTTTATATTTTATTTTAGCTTATTCAACTTATGTATTAAATATGATTAATTTAAATATGATTAATAAAGTAGGAAAAAAGGATAATAGTATTAAAAAATGAAACCCCCAGTTTTACGTTTCCACATCAAAGTGAAATAGAGAACTTCATTCTCTTTTTTTTTCATTTCATGCCTATTGGCGTTCCAAAAGTACCTTTTCGAAGTCCTGGAGAAGGAGATACATCTTGGGTTGACATATAGTGCGACTTGTCAGATATATTGGGCTATATGGGATTTACCCATTTTCTCCCTCGATCGAGATATCCTCTGTTTCGCCCAAAAAGATTGATTGAATTATCAAAAATTTGTAACGCGAAGCGCAAAAAATAAAGTGGAATTAAATGCAGGGAGTATTTAGATTGATATTAGATTATCAAATTTTTTTTATGGTTTACGTGATCGGACTAATAAAATGAAGTATCCAGGCTCCGTTTAGTAAAAACCCAATTGATATTACTACTTATATAATATGCAAAATTATGATAAAAATTCTAAAAAAAAATTTTTGAAACAGGGTGATCTAAAACAGACTGTTGCTCAAATCAAATAATATAATGAAAAATTTGTTGACTAGTTGACAGAAGACATGTGAAAGAAATGAATTGAAAAAAAAGAAGGAGTAGTAAAAAAAGATGCGGTATTTGGTTCATTTGTCCTATATGTGCAAATCAAAATCGGGCAAATTTTTCCTTTTACTCGGGGTAGAGCATAAACCTAAAAAATGGAATCAAAAAAAGGAAGAAGCCCGTTCAGGAACAAGAAAAAACCATCGACATTTCAACTGAATCTCGATGAAAAAAAAATATCAACGAATCAAGTTAGTCTGACAGGCTTAATCAATCGTTTTATTATAGGATTATAATATCTAATAAAAGGGGCCAAAACAGATTTTTTCTTTGACTTTTGGGAGCAAGTCCTTCCGTTATAAGTTAGAAAGAAAAACCTTCTATGAAAAAAAAAGGGGGTTGGAATCGACACATTGATTTTTTCACAATTTTTGTTGAACCGTATGCATCAAAAGGTGCCTGTACGGCTCCTAAGGAATAAAATTTTATCCTAATCAACCGACTTTATCGAGAAAGATTATTTTTTTTAGGCCAAGAGGTTGATACCGAAATCTCGAATCAACTTATTAGTCTTATGATATATCTCAGTATAGAAAAGGATACCAAAGATCTTTATTTGTTTATAAACTCTCCTGGTGGATGGGTAATATCTGGAATGGCTATTTATGATACTATGCAATTTGTGCGACCCGATGTACAGACAATATGCATGGGATTGGCCGCTTCAATAGCATCCTTTATCCTAGTCGGAGGAGCAATTACCAAACGTATAGCATTCCCTCACGCTTGGCGCCAATGAGTTTTTTTATTTTCGAGAAAAAAATACTATGCCTTCGCCATCGAAAATATGAATTAGTTAAGTAATAATAGCATGGCACTTCGAATTCGATATGAAATTTTTTAGATTAAAAAAATTAGATTATATATTGAAAGAGTAGTATGAGATAAGGAAGGGGTATTTCAAATGATATCTTACCTATTCGGGCACATCTCAGCGTCACAAACTTTGTTTTCACACCGGAAGCTTATTTAAAAAATTTATATATAAAAAAAAAAAAAGACACTTTGGGATTGCTGAATCATAGACAAAGCAAAAAAATGATATATAAAGCAACGGAACCATCATAGTATTTTTTTAACTCCTACAAAAAAGAAGGATGGTAATTGGATGAGTTCTGGATCTGCATATAATACAACCTATATTTTTTTTTCTTTCGCCAAAAGGAAAGGTAAAAAAAGTAAATTCCATTGTGGAGCCGTATGCAATGCACAAAAAAGCCTGTACGGTTATTCAATTTTCTCTGTTTTTTTGGTTATCTCGCCTCATTCTGCGAAATAGAAGAAAATTTTCTATTATATCATCAGGGTAATGATCCATCAACCCGCTAGTTCGTTTTATGAGGCACAAACGGGAGAATTTATCTTGGAAGCGGAAGAACTACTAAAACTTCGCGAAACTATCACAAGGGTTTATGTACAAAGAACGGGCAAACCTATATGGGTTGTATCCGAAGACATGGAAAGGGATGTTTTTATGTCAGCAACAGAAGCCCAAGCTCATGGAATTGTTGATCTTGTCGCGGTTCAATAAAAAATAGGAGCGATTTCATGCAAATCTACAATTTCTAATTTTATATCTTTTTAGATTAAAGGTTTAGTTTCATATTCTCTTCAATATAAAAAAAAATATATTGAAGAGAATCTTGAAGAGAAATAATTCAGAATTAACCGGTTAGAACTAATCTAAACCAGCCCATTATTTATATGATTCCGTATGCCAACCATTAAACAACTTATTAGAAATACAAGACAGCCAATCCGAAATGTCACGAAATCCCCAGCGCTTCGGGGATGCCCTCAGCGACGAGGAACATGTACTCGGGTGTATGTGCGACTCGTTTAGATCATAGACTGAGACACAAAAAGGAAATTCTTTTTGAAATATCAAGGATCAGTACCTGTGAATAAAATAGAATGGAGGAACTCGATTCATTATTTAAAAAAGATAGATCGTTCATATCTTCTATTGTGTCTGAAACTTATGGTTTACATTGGTGCAAATCCAATCAACTCCATTTTTTAGAAAACCCCCAATGATAACAAACGGTTATCCATTAAGCGGGGGAAATTCCATTTTTTATTAAATCCACTCTTGAAAGAAAAGAACGGACTAACAAGGTAAACGACCAAATCAATTTTACAAATGAAATACCGTTACTGTATAAAGTGGATCTCATTGTGAAAGACCTAGTACTGGAATATTGATGGGGTAGAGCCAAAGAATGTGAATTGTACAAGTTACCAATAGTATTGATTAATTAAAAGAAGGAGCTCCGGTGTATAGAGAGGACCTCACCGTTTTAGAAGTAACCATAGAAACGATGGAACCCACTATTTATCCATTCAAAGCAAAGCAAAATACCTAGCAAAAAGTAGTGGTGGGGAAGGTTAGAGTAGCAAAAGCCATTGGAATTTTTTTTTATACATTGGAATAATTCGTTTGGTTATTAATAGACTAGTAAAGGGGAAAAGAATAACTAAAAAAAGAATTAGTTATTCATCAAAGTTTGATTTATTCAATGACTAGAATTAAACGCGGATATATAGCTCGGAGGCGTAGAACAAAACTTCGTTTATTTGCATCAAGCTTTCGAGGGGCTCATTCACGACTTACACGAACTATGACTCAACAGAGAATAAGAGCTTTAGTTTCGGCTCATCGGGATAGAGGTAAAAGAAAAAGGGATTTTCGGCGCTTATGGATCACTCGAATAAATGCCGTAATTCACGAAATGGGGGTATTCTATAGTTATAACCGATTCATACACAATCTGTACAAAAAGCAATTACTTCTTAATCGGAAAATACTTGCACAAATAGCTCTATTAAATAGGAGTTGTCTTTATACGATTTCGAATGAGATAAAAGAATAAGGGGATTGGAAGAAATCCACTAAAATATTTGAAATAGAGTTCTAAGGAGAATGAGCTCGGGGAAGGTAGAGTAGAAATTAGTATTATAAAAAAGTCGTCAAAACAAAACGAGAGTATATAGTCGCTAAAAAAAGAGTTAAGTTATTCTTTTTCTTTTCGAGAATTCTTTTCTTTTTTTGTTTTCTGACAGACACAGACATAACAATCAAATTTTGATTCTTGATTGGATTTTTCGAACAAAATGTTAATCTCTTTTTTAATTCCTTCAGATTGGAATTGTTATTCAATTGAAGAATAAGTCTATTTTTTTCTGGTTCTAAGGCTAGTAGTTCTAGGGGTCGACTCACTTCTTTCAAATTGTTTCTGATTATTAAGAAAAGGTAACAAAGATAAAATACGAGCTTGTTTTATAGCAATAGTGATTAATCGTTGTTGTTTTAAAGTAACTCTATTCACCCGTCTAGATAATATTTTTCCTTGTTCACTAATAAATCGACTAATTAAACTCATGTTTCTATAATCAATTCGATCCCCCGATTGGATCGGGGGCAAACGCCTACGAAAAGATCGCTTGGATTTAGTAAAAAGTCGCTTAGATTTATTCATAATTTTTTTATTCCTTATCTCTATAAAATCCTAATCTCTAAAATCCTATTTTGATCGGATCAAAATAAAAACGATTTATATTTCTATATAGGATAGAGTTTCTATATAGAATTAAGAATATAGGATTAGATTTCGTTCTATTGATTTATTTGTTTATATTTATATATATGTAATAATATATAGATACTAGCATTATTCCTTTTCTTAAAATAAAAGGTGACATACAAGCACTCAATTTTATCTATTTCTTGATTTCCCCGTGAATTGTATGTTTATAACAATAGGGACAGAATTTTCTCAATTCCAATCGACTAGGGGTATTATGCCGATTCTTTTGAGTAATATATCTGGAAATTCCCGCGGATTCTTTCTTAATATCATTTCGAACACAACTGATACATTCCAAAATAATTGTTACTCGAACATCTTTACCCTTGGCCATGAAACCTCCTTTGGATTTATGATTCACCCCAATCTTCTATTTTATTTTTAGGATCCAGAAAGAACAAGAACCAAAAAAATAGAAGTTGTTAACTAAAAAAAATTTTGAAATATTTCGTTGCAATGAATATTAATTAGTAATTAAATCAAAATTAAATAATAAGCAATACAATGATTTTGTGAAAACTTAAAATCTTTGTAGAGTATTTTTTTTTAAGTATCTCATCGGATACTCTTTCCCTAGCAACACTTTTTTTGTTCTATTACTAATTTAATTGGATCCTGAACCCTCATTTTTATGACCTTTCGCCCCCCCCCACTTTTTTCTAATTATTTTTTTAGAATGAATTAGAAAAAAAAAGGGGGGGATTAGTCCCCGATCGTTGATCGTATCTCTAAAATTTTTCACCCCTTTCTGATGTTAATAACTAGAATGAAAAAAAGGGAAATGTTAATGCATCTGGAAATAAACGATTAATCTCTATTAATAAACCTGCTAACGAAGCGAACCATAGAGTACTTAGTACCGGTGCTACGGAAAGATATGTTTTTAGATCTCGCATTTGAAATCCTCCTTCTTTATTTATTGTATTACATTATATATAGTAATATATATAACTACGGATGTACATGTAGTTAAGAAATTATTGTATTTGTATACGTAACTTCCGCCCCCCCACTTTGAAAATGAGAATTGAAATATTGTCTACTAGAACGATCTTATAAAGTCCATTTGAAATTTGAAAATGGAAACGCCTATTTATGTAAAATTGAAATTGAGAGAATTTTCGTAAAAAAAAGTCATTTTTTAATTATAGGTTTGTTATCTGATATGAGAAAAAAAGAAGAAATGAATTTGATATACCAATAAAAAAGAAGAAGGATGTGGAAAACAAGACAGGAATTCTCTACAATGACACTGTAAACCAATTGAAAGGGATGTAGCGCAGCTTGGTAGCGCGTTTGTTTTGGGTACAAAATGTCACGGGTTCAAATCCTGTCATCCCTACCTATTACTACTCTTCTGAGCAGTAACGAGGGATCTTTTTTAGATCTATCTTTTTTTAATAAAATTGGACATACATATAATTCTGAAATTTATGATATACTATGATATAATATAGTATATACGTACAAAATGGATTCGGGTTAAAGAATGTCCTCTTTCTAGCCTTTTCATTTTTTAGAAAAAAAAAAGAAAAACGCTCTTAGTTCAGTTCGGTAGAACGTGGGTCTCCAAAACCCAATGTCGTAGGTTCAAATCCTACAGAGCGTGAAATCCCTCTTGTTTATTAGATTGTGTCAAAATTCCACTGTTCACAAATCATTGAGCAGCAATCTGAATTAGACCTCCCGCATATGAAAGCAAGAAGGAGGTCAGTCAAAAAAAAAAAAAGAGATGTTAATTAATCAAAAGTCCAACTGATCACCACGTCTGTATTGTAAATAAGCAGTTACGAATAATCCAGCCAAAGTAATAGGAATTAGACCTAAGACGATTCCAAATAAAAAAACTTCAATCATTTCAATTTTCTTTTGTTTTCATTTTTGAAAGGGAGAAAAGAGAGGTACTATCTATTCCTAGCTTTTAATCTGTATTGCCGATGAATCTCAATGAGCAAAATTGGCTAATTAACACGGTACGGAACTATCGAACATATGAAATACCACTGAAATCCTTTTTTATAAAAAAATCTTCATTCAATTAATTTCAAATAAGTCGTATTTTGCTTAAACCAATAAATAGAACTGAGGTTATAGTTAAAGCTGCTAGTAGAAAACCGAAATAACTAGTTATAGTAGGCATGAAGGGACTCAATAAAATATGTTTTTTTATACATATGTTTCTAAAGTACTTCCCTAAGTTTCAATTCAAAAAATTTTAAAAGAAATAGAGAAAGATAGCTAGTTCCAAGAATCAAAAAAATTCAATTGAAAATTTTTGAATTATCAATCATTATAGGTGGTATGAACAAAAATAGAGAAAGATAAAAAGAACTCAATTCATCGTCTTTGGCATCTCAGGATTCAGAATTCACGTAACGGATTAATTCAAAAACTCTTTAAGAAATTAA